AATATTCAATCTAATATTCAATCTAATATTCAATCTAATGTTGATAGAATTAAATAATTAAGAATATAATAATTCTATTTTCTTTCTATTTAAAAAATTATTTTAATTATTTAATTCTATTTGATTATTCTATTTAGTTTAGAGTTCTAAATAGAGATAATTAGAATGAAACTTTTTTTTAGACTAAAAAATTCGAATTATCTTCGAATTCGAAATAGAAATGAAATCCAGATCATTCATAATGGGAGACTCCTTTCATTTGTCTTTTGTTTTCATTCATAAAGGCGGAAGCTAAGACGAAAAAAGAATCGACCGTTCGAGTATTCCACCAAATTGCCTGAGAAAACTGAGAGTAAGAGTGGCGTATATATGTTATGGAATACCCATCCATATTGAATTGCGAATACAGAAATGATAAAATATTTTCTGATTGGACCAAATAAAAATAAATATGGGTCTCCAATAGAGACGAAAGAAGATAAACAAACAAGAAAAGAAATAAAAAAAAAATAGGGAAAGACCCTTCGATATAAGAATCACTATCTATATCTACTAAATCGCATAAAAAGAAAGAAAATAAACAAATGAAAGAAAGGGGAAAGGAGGGAGAAGGGGGGGGCATCCTAATGAGATCCTAATCTCAAGACACAGGGGGGATATGGCGAAATTGGTAGACGCTACGGACTTAATTGGATTGAGCCTTGGTATGGAAACCTACTAAGTGATAACTTTCAAATTCAGAGAAACCCTGGAATGAAAAATGGGCAATCCTGAGCCAAATCCTATTATTTTACGAAAATAAACATAAAAAAAAGTTCAGCAAGCGAGAATAATAATAAGGATAGGTGCAGAGACTCGATGGAAGCTATTCTAACAAATGGGGTTGACTGTTGGTAAAGGAATCCTTATATCGAAATTCCAGAAAGGATGCAAGATATACCTATATAAATTATAAATAATAAAAAAAAAAAAAAAAAAAAATAGGTATACTAACGAAAAACTATCTCAAAAAAGACGACCCGAACCCGTATTTTTTTTATATGCAAAATCTATTTATATGAAAAATAAAAAGAATTGTTGTGAATCGATTCCAAGTTGAAGAAAGAATCGAATAGAATATTCATTAATCAAATCATTCACTCCATAGTCTGATAAATCTTTTGAAAATGAAGAACTGATTAATCGGACGAGAATAAAGATAGAGTCCCGTTCTACATGTCAATATCAATACCGACAACAATGAAATTTATAGTAAGAGGAAAATCCGTCGACTTTAAAAATCGTGAGGGTTCAAGTCCCTCTATCCCCAACCCCAAAAAGTCCGTTTGCTATCTATTTATTTTATCCTACCTTTTTTTGTTAGGGGTTCAAAGTTCCTTCTGTTTCTCATTCATCCTATTCTTTGCCATTTTACAAGCGTATCCTAGCAGAATTTTGTTCTCTTATCACATCACAAGTCTTGTGATATATTGTGATATATATATGATATACGTACAAATCTCTTGAGCAAGGAATACCTATTTGAATGATTCATAATCCATATGATTACTCATATGGAAATTTACAAAGTCTTCCTTTTAAAGATTCAAGAAATTTCCGTTCGAGACTTTTCATTTAATACTTTTTCGTTTTTTTTTGTTTTCATTTTTAATTGACATAGACCCAAGTCATCTAGTATTATGAGGATAATGCGTCGGTAATGGTCGGGATAGCTCAGTTGGTAGAGCAGAGGACTGAAAATCCTCGTGTCACCAGTTCAAATCTGGTTCCTGGCATATGATTCATTTGTATGAGTATCTACTCTACAAATTAATTGATATGGATCGACATAATACATACTTATCTAGCTAAGTATCTGGGAGTAAACCCTCTTTTTATTTATTTTATTTATTTTTTCTATTTTGTATTTATTTTATCTTTTTTAAATGAGCAAAGAGTATATTCTAATGTGTCTATTATAATGTAGTAAAAGAAAAAATTTGCTTATCTTTCCTCTTCTTTTTTATTTGTTCACACTGTGGCTCCTCACATTCAAAAAGAATGTTAATACTTCATACATATTTTATCATATTTTAATAAAAGATGTTTCTTTTATTAAAATATTAAAATAGTTGGTTGAAAGGCCCAACCAAAAGTCTGGTCTAGAGGAGTTCAAGGCTAGAAATAACCAAGACTCATCTCAGCTACAGTACAAATAGAATTCGATCCCCTTTCATTTATTTCTTTGTATTCTCTTTCATATTCCATTTCTTCATTCCCTTCTATGCGACTCTCTAGAGTTCATCTAAGTGATGTGCGCGATACAAAGTTCACGGTACAGAACCCTTGTTGTTCATTCTATTGTCTCGGCTCGTCCGAAATACAATAAAAGAGTCTCCTCAAAAATCGAGAATCTCAATGATGTATTGTCTTTTATTTCTTTTTATTTATTAGCCTATCCATAAGAATACGAATGAAACCTCAATTCCTCTGTTTGAGCTAGAAGAGAATGTACAAATAT